TAATTCCCCTTCCACATGGGTACGCAGAGCCTGTGGCGCCGCCAGATTGTCTGGCAGAGAGAGAGCCGTTTCCCACTCGAGTTTGGGGAACGCGGTAGACGCTCCCGATTCCGCCCCGGAGGGCCCTATATTGGATGCAGGGACGGCGGGAGCTTGAGGCGGAGTTAGACTTAAGTCGAGGGAGAGGCTTCCCGCGGAGCTGGAGGTGCCTGAACCCCCTGGCACCATCATATTCGCCGGAGGGGGCGCGGCTTCGGGATCGAAGATCCCCCTAAGAACTAAAACCACCCCCCATGAGAAAATTCCCGGACACCCCCACCGTAGAAACAAAAAAGAAAGACCCCTGCCTGCCAACAGGAACCCCACTTTGGAAAGCATGTATACGAAATACTCAATCAAACCGATTTTCAGACAAAGAAGATAAAAAAACAAAACTATAGTGGCTAGGAAAGCTCCGGAGATTCTATGGGAAATTGGAAACGTCGAAGTGAGCTGTGGCTTATAAATAGGAAGATGAGGAGATAACGGGCGAAGGATATTCATGATATTAGGTTGGACTTATGTTCATTCGCTCTGGAGAGCGGTATACCGGAAAAAAAAAGATAGGCCTTTCGAAAGCCATCTCACGAATTGGATTCGAACCAATCAAGCTACTTGCCCTTTAGTAGATCGTGACTCTGATTTTGGACGCGCTTAGTTATTTAAGCAATTCTGTATATTGTTATTCTATATATATATATTTCTTTCTTTTTTCTTTTCGACCTTGTACTAAGGTACACGGAACACTAAAAGAATCTCTTTTCAAACTAAAACGACAAGCAAACCCGAAAACGAAAGGGTCACCTTCTCTAGCAAGCAAGTAGACTTTTCTCTGAGCCAGGGTAGCAAAGCTAACTCTTCGTATCATTGGCATTGGGCGGGTGAACCTGGCTACACAACAACTGTTACTCTAGCAGAGGATCTAGTTCCACACCAATCTGCTTATATAACAAGTTACTTAGCGTACCTACGATCGCTTGCTTGATTGCCCTCTTGCTTTAGCTACTTACTCGGGAACTAGCTTCGCACCTCACCCCGAGAACTCAAAGGTGCGTAGCTTGCTTGTTAAAGGGGTGTTTCCGTTCCTCCGGTGTGGGATAGTTGTTCCCTAGTCCGGTCCTATAAGAATAGTTCTCTAGACATCAAGTGCAGTTCGCGGCACAGTATGCACCTCCGGTTGTTCAATTTCCACCAAATCAAGGAGCTCTCCATGTTCCCACGGCCGCTGGGGTACTTCCGAATGCACTTCCAGCGTATACCTCAACTCCAGGTCTCGTCAATGCGGAAACTGAGGGTGAAGAAGCGTCCCTCCTTCCCACGGCTACTTCTCTGCCTGAGCCAAAAGACAATGGGGTAGCTCAAGAGATCAAGACCATGAAGGAGGCTATCAAGTCGGTGCAAGGGATCAGTCGCTATGGAAACATGAACCTTACCCAGCTCTGTTTCTACCCTGAACATCCATGGCCGGATAAGTTCAAAGTTCCCGATTTTGCCAAGTACGACGGGGAACCCGGTCGCTTATCTAAGACTCTACGTAGGAGCCCTCTGCGGGCATTCAAATGATGAGAAGCTTCTCATGCAACTATTCCAGCGTAGTCTCTCCGGTTCAGCTCTGCAGTGGTTCGCCAGACTGGAGATACCCCAAATTCGTACCTGGCCTGACCTGACAAACGCCTTTCTCAAAAAGTATGGTCTTTACTGTGAGCTAACTATTGACCGGTGCTATCTGATGGGAATGAGTCGTAAGCCTACAGAGTCATTCAGAGAATACGCCCTCAGGTAGATGGAATCCTCAGCTCAAGTAGACCCTCCTCTCTCGGACATAGAAAAGTCACAGCGATTCTTGCCCACTTGTAAAGGAGTATACTACGAAAGGATGTGCGTAAGCGTAGGCCAGAGTTTTGACGCCATCATACGCCAAGGCGAAGCAATTGAGGCCGCACTGAAATCAGGACGTATTACCGACAATACCTCCCGTGCCGGGGCAGAGTCGTCCTCCTACGTTAAGAAGCCCGGTATGACCAGGAAGCCTGAGAAGAAGGAGGGGGACATCGCGACCATTCTTCCGACCGCCTCTTACGGAGCGAACCAGTATCCTCCGCCCGTTCAGGCGTACATTCCTCCTGTTCAAGTAGTTCCTGCCCAGGCGGTGCAGAACTTACCAGCACCCCCGCCGGCTGCGCCTCCAGTGAACAATGCTGTTCGGGTAAATCAACAAAGGCAGATGGAGAAAAAGAGGCGAATCTTCACACCTCTTACTATCACAATGGCAGAGGCCTACAATCGCTTACTCGCATCAGGGCAAGTGACTCCTGTGCCAGCCTTACCTCCTCCTAACGTTCTCCCCAGGTCATATAATCCGGAGCTGAAATGCATATACCATTCCGGTCAAGTTGGGCATGATATAGAGTCTTGTTTCCTGCTCAAGCACAAGATCCGGGACTTGCTGGATACAAACGCAGTGAAGACTCAGGAGGCAGCCCGACTCCAACCCAATGTGAACACGAATCCTCTTCCAAACCATGGGGGAGTCAATGTCCTGACGGATGATCAAGAGTTTGTCGATCCTAGTCTCCTTATAGGTCCTCCTGGGACGATAGTAGCCGTGGCCATTGATCATCCAAAGGTGGTTACTAAACCGGAAGATTGGGTCATCATACAGAACAAGGAAGCGCGTCGACAGACAGTGGATAATAAGACCACAATGAGGATGATCACGGCCATAAAAGCTTGGTCGGAAGGTACTCTCAATGATCCCAACATCCGAATCACTAGGATTGAAGAGGAAGAGCGTTGAGAATCCCTCTCAGATGAGAAGGGTCCCAGAGTACACCGACGAAGCCTCCGATGAGGAGTTGGCTGGTACTTTTAAAAGTGGTCTTTATCTTTCCGTTTCGGAGAGTGCGCAGTTGTGCGCCTAAGACGAAAAGGGATTGATTGCAAGTCTGACTCCCAAGATGGAGAATTGTTTCCTACGGTTGAGCGACGGGAATTCAGCGCGAAGGAATGGCGTGACTACATGGAATACCAGGAGAAGCAAGCCGACGAGGCGGTTGAGGTTATCCATAAGATTCGAGCTGATAACCGAATGCCAAAATCGGCAGCAGCACGAACCTATCGGCGAGATGCTTGAAGGCATCTACGGTGAAGAACAACTGGATTCAATGATCCTGGATATGAAATCCCATGGAATCAAAAGTAATTCCAAGAGGCCCTCTCATGTTTTAATGATCTAAAGGGTATAAAGCCCAAAGATCTAAAATAGCAAACTCTTGCATGATTGGCGTAATGAAAGAGTAAGGCCTAGGGGAGGGGTATAGGGGATGTATGTCTGAGCGGTTGAAAGAGTCGGTCTTGAAAACTTCGGAAGATGGTTAAGGATACTATACAAAGACTAGCTTTCTATTTCGAATCTCAAGTCGGAAGAAGCAAGGGAAGTTGAACTTTCTATAGTTAAGTAGGAGTGAAAAAGGGCTCTTCCCCGAATATGCCTAAAAGGTAGGGTCAAGTTATTGCATTCATCGGGTAGCGTCTTTTTAGAGCTAGCCGGAGGTCAAGTAATGGGTCAGACGTCACTCCCTTCTTTATATAATATACGGAAATATGAAAAGTAGACCTATAAAGGCACGATTCGAATCAAAGGGAAGTTCGCTGAGTCTGTCTTTTGCCCAGAGGTGCTGGTTCGAGTCCAGCTCATGAGGTCAGGTCACTTGGAACGTTCAGTTCAATCGCTGCTCACGGAATTTATACATATAGCTCGCCCTTATAGCTTATGGGGCACTTCACTCGCTCAACACTCGTTCTTCACTCGCTAGGGAAAGAAAAGGGATAGATGACTGAAAATCCCGCTTAGAGATCGCAACTATAGTCAGAGTAGGAGTTCCCATCCATCATCTCCGTCGAGGCCTCGTTTTACCTGCCAATTACGGTTGATCCGTCGGATTGAAACCTCCATTAGATTCGGCAACTAAGGACGAGATTACCATCGCATCGGCTTTGATGTCCCGAATGTTCTCTTTAATAGGGTCGCCTTGACCGGGCTCTTCACCGTAGAACTTTTACCCGAAAAACTGGAGCACAGCTATACTTTCATCGCTTTCACTAGAACCAGAGTCATAGGGGCACTTTTTGTTTTTCCTTCCTTAAGTCCAGGGACGACCCCCTATGTTTTTTCGTGGAGCGCATAATTTTCCTTAATCGGCGAGAGTATATACAATCTATGCCACTGGCAAGAGCATGATTGAGGGCTTTATACTGTAGTCTGTAACTCTTCAATTGGTCATTGGCTCTACCTCCAGCCCCTTCATATTCCGTATCCTGCTGCTTCTTTGCTTGCTTTTCTCGATCAAGCATTCCTGTGCTTAGCAAAGAGGTAGTAGCATTTAGGGTGGCAACAATGAGATTTTCCGGATAAGCCGGCGCAGCTCTTGCTTGCTGTCTGTATGTGGTAGGGCCTGGTCAACTGCCCGGCCACCTCTTTAGCTCATCTCTTGTCAACGCTAGCAGTTTTTAATAAATGATGCCATTCCCGACTCGCGAAGTGAAGCTCAATCTCTATTCATTAGTTCAGCGCTAAGATGTAGAACTGGATCGTATATGGGTCAAGAGATCTTCAATCTGGAATTCTCTTTTTTATATTGATTGCAAGCCTTATTAGTGTTTAATTAATCTACAGACTATGTAGGGGAATGCACTATGGGGACTCAATAAAAGAAATTATTTGAGACTTAGGAAATGAAACTTCCATTCAACTATAGTCGAGAGGAAATAAGTCTCAGCAGGCACTAAGGGGGAAGCTTAGAGACGGAATTTAAATATAAGAATGGAGGGGGGTGAACTAAGCATAACTCTAGCAATATAGACCGGGCCTGCTTCCCATTCATTCTTTTATAAGGATGTTCTTCGGCTGGTCAATAGGGCACATCGCTTTCCCTTCTGTAATAGAGGCGCTGTAATAGGCGCGCTTGGCTAACGAATAAAAACCTTGGTCCGCTTTCATTGGTCTAGTCCGGTCATTGCTTATCTCTTTCTTCTCTATCGGTGAATTGGGGGAAAGAGTGCACCAATAAGGGGAGGTTAAAAAGCAAGAAATAGGGAAGTAGAGTAGTTGGCACACGCTGGTCAATCCAGTACGTACGTCGCTTTCGTTCTTTCCATTCAATATGTCCTCTCCTCCGGTAATACGTCCTCCAGCCCTTCCTGCTCATCTGGAAACTCTCGCAAAGTCTCATCCCGCTTGGATAGCGAAGTAAGCAATCAAAGGGCTGACATTAGCGAACACTCATAGCGTCCTTGCTTTCTCGATATCAGTAATTAAGGATCTCTCCTCCTTCTGGTAGGTGCAAGCAATAAAAGGAATATCATTCCAATCAGTAAAGGAAGAGTTCTTCCCTTAATGATATATCGAAATATCTACTTTTTCATTCAAGGTTATGGAAGTTTAGTAAAGTCTTCTGTCAAGGTAGCATTTGCCTTCCCGGGAATCCATCCCTTTTGGAATCGGGTAAGGCTCCACTATTAACTGGCAAGGGTCCAGGTCCAATAGCGCTTCCTGTCTTTTCAAAAATCTCCCCCGTAGCAGCAGCGGCACTCGAGTTATTAGTGCCAGGTGCAATAAGTACGCCATTTCCAAGCCTCCTTGTGAAGCGTGCGTCATCTCTTGTCTGAATTGAAGGCATCCCCATTACTACCTAAGGCCTCTCCGACTTTGGTTTACGTCTGATTCCATTCTCCCTTGCTTGAGCTTTCTTCTTTCCTCCGCTTTGGTCTACTTCCCTCTTTCCATCCTGTGTCATTTTTGCCCATCTTCCATCTCTTCCTGGTTCATTCACAAGAGGAGAACCAGCCTTCTTTAGTAAAAGCCTTTTCTTGTCTTGCTTGATGCTTTCCTATCTCGAGTTCCCCACCTATGAGATCGCTTGCACCAGCTTTGGATTAAACAAGATCGGCCATAGAATCGAAGAAAGGAATGGGGACATAGCGAGAGACTCTCGATTCGTTGCTCTACATTTTGAGAAAGTGGAATAATAAAGGCCGTAGTACCGTACGCCCGCAACAATAACAACAAAGAGGCCGATTTGAGAACGTTTGGAGAGGCTCACGGGGCTAGACCCATCGCAGACCACAAACAAAAGCCTTTACTAAGAAAGGTGGCCTCAGAAAAGCTTTTCAAAAGACTTGACCCCCGAAGAGCTGACCCAAGCAAGGGCTTTTCGGCAGTTGGTCGGTCAAGACCAGTTGGGGACTTTCCCAAAGCTCCTTTCGACCTAAGCTCCGCAACAAACACCGATACAAAGAAGGGGACCAGACTGGGGGAGGAGGAGAGGAATATAGTAAAGGGATTCATTCACAGATGAGCCCTTGCCTATACCAGAGAGACTTGTGAGATCGATAGAGACAACAAGGCCAGGGGAAGAGACCCATTCTTTATAAGAGAAAAGGAAAGAGAAGAAGAATAGCTCATACCTCTAAAAGCAGAAGCAGAAGAAGCAGAGCTCTATCTCTCTTTTGAGGCAAGGCGCTTTTAAGCCCTCTATATAGTTGGCTTGAGGTCAGGTTCTTGTTCCAGTGAAAGTTTCAGTTGAGAGACTCAGAGGACGTTCTGCTCTCCCCTCTCCTCTAGTACCGGGCCGGAAAGGATATTCATTTCAAAGGGCCTGTCGGCCACCGCTTGCGAAGACGGAGCTTGCACTGAAGCGTACCTATGGCTTGACCTCGCTGCTGCTGATGAAACTCCTCCCACTGAAAGAAGTGGAATAAGCAACCAAAGAACCCAACCAATCTCCTTGACCCGGCAAAGAAAGAAAGGAACGAAGGGGATTCGCACCGGGCACAGCAAGCAACAAGGCATGAGCTAATTATTCAAAGCAAGAGAAAGGTATTCGCACCGGCAACTCCCAAAACCAGATTTTATCACTGAGAGCCCGCAAGAAGGGCAGGAGCTTTTTAGACCGAGGCTGGGGAGAAGTATTTACAGAAATCGGAATGAATAAGCCCATTCCCTAAACGGAATAGACAGAGACGACAGAAGTCGACCGATGGAAGTCGAAACTGTCACATTATGACAGCCCAAAAACACGGTATAGATGACATTGGATTCATTCATTCCTATATCTTTCAATCGGTCTCAGGTCTGAGGTCATAGCATCCTTGCTTGAAATAGTTCCTCTCCTCTGGCCCTGGCCTAGTAGCTCGGGTCGGGCATGGCCCTTGATTCTATTCTTTCTCGTCCACGAAGCCGGGTCCTTGAAAGACTTCTTCCCTTCCCGGCCATCGGTCTTCAATCGCTTGTTCTCTGCCTGTAACGGATCTTTCAAGGTTTGGCTAGCGAAGAAGTAGCCATGGTAAATAAGGAAATAGGCGCACGAAAGGAAGTGAATCATTGATTTGAAGTTCTAGTAAGGCTTTCACTTTCTCTTTCGGTTGAAGGAGTAAATTCAATTGAATATGAATAAAGAATTTCAAAAATTCAATAATAATATCCCGCCTGGTCTCAACTCCCACAAGCGGTCTTGATTGGTCGTGTACGTTCCATCATGTCCCAAAGGGTCCTCTTGAAATCGATCGAAATCTGGCCCCTATTTGTCTTTGTTGTTAACGAGAAGCCAAGGGTCTCACTCGGTCGAGCTGGTAAGGGATGGCTGGGAGAGGTCGAGCTGTCCGGAGTCTCTATCGCCCTCCTTTAGTGAGTGTTCGCGATCTATATCTCAATCGCTATTGGTCACTTTAATCAACTGTGCAATCAATCAATCTCTATGTGGTGCGCCATATCTTTAGTTAATCTTTTTCTGTATGAGTTAAGCAAGTATAAGCAAATAAATAGATAAGGAAATAGCCGATCTCATCTCAATAAAGAAAAGTATACGGCATAAGGCAAGCGCATAGCGCTATAAGCCAGCCAATCGGGTAAGCGAACTGTGTTAAGCCAAGAAGTAGGATAGAAGGAGCGCTAGTAGCGAATCCCTGAGATTGGAATTCAATCTCGAGAAGAAACTTTAATTTCAATTGAATAGATCCGTAAAGCAGAATAATGATGTTCATCTGAAGTAGCCATTCCCCTTTCAGTAGTTGAAGTACTTTCATCTGTCGGAAACGATCTCAATCGTTCCAACCGGGCATCTGATGTCAACGGGCGATCGGGAAGAGGAAATCTGGTGTGAGGTCTGAGGTCAACTGTCTTATGTCACCCTGCTTTAATGAGAGTACTCTTTCCATTAGGAGTGACGGACAGACGCCTCTCATCCTTTTGGATTTGGAGATGAGACAAGAGATTCATCACAGGGAAGGAAGTCTCACACACAGTGAAAAGAGTCGGCTTGGAGAAAGGGAAAGCCAACTAACCCTTAGGAAACTCAGAGTAGGATACAGGCACCTCGCGCCACGAAAGATCAACAACCAATAGTGTAATGCGATCTGCATACCGAGCGTATTTCCGAGTTCCTCATCATTCGACCTCTTCATCCAATTCGTCTTTCTTTGCTGAGATCGGACCTTCCTCGTGGAACTCGGTAAAGGTTTAACGAGCCTGACAGCCAATCCCTTGAACTGCCAGGCAAAGACGGAGACCTGAGATTGAGCCTAAGAATCTGTCAACCGAGTACGGAACTTCCTTTTTTAAGAATCCGCTTTCCCCGGTGTAAGGATGAAAGCCGTACCCCTTGTGGGAGGAATTGTTTTAGTCCCAGCTCCCAGATGAGAAGAAGGAAGCCCAAAGAACTTCCATTAATATGAATGAGAAGGAGCGGAACCCGAACCCAGGGACGTCTGATCGCTCAGATTGGACTCTTCTTAATGGTCACCCTTGGGAGGACTAAATCAAAGGATCAATCACCTAGCTTGTCACTGCTGTAAGCTAATTCCGATTGGATGCTTCTTCCGGACCTCTGACAGCTCAACCAAGGCTTCCTCTTCAAGATTCGACCCATTCTCCCGCATTGAAAAGAATAAGTACCAGGAAGGAAAACTTGAGACCAGCATACTGATTCACGGCCACACAAAAAAGAAATGCTGATATTAATTTTGAATTACATCTGCTTGTTATATACGGACAATACCCATCCCCACGTCCCCGCATCACGCTTACATCCATACACGCTATTCAGTACGCACCTGCCCGGGAAGGCCATACAAGGAAGAAGGCTTCATAGTGAGTGATTGATTCGATTCATGGCATAGATAGTAGTTGGTTGGGGTAGCCCGGTGATCGAGTTATTCGATTGATGGATAATATTATGACCTATTCGCCCGCATCCAGCCCGCCATTCCACTCTACAACACTCTACCTCGACCTCACTTACCGCTACGGAATAATTGAATGTTCCTACCTAGAATAGAGGGAAGGACTGAGACGATGCATTACATACATTAATTCACTTTTCGATTATACGCCAGACATAGACGCCCATAAGCAACAGTCATAACTGATTGCCATTGCCTAAAGGCGTCAATCATTGACAGAAGGTCTTTGCCACTCATAGTCTGTTTTCATTTCCGATAGCCGCTAGCAGGTAGCCGGTAGTACTCGTCTGAAGGTCCTTGCTAGGCATAGCCATATCAATTGTGACCAAGGTTGTGCTATACGCGAGAGAAGAGAAGTACACATCACTGGATACCCATTCATCCTACATACCCAAGTAGAGAAGATGTAGTCCTCTTTCAGCCTACATAAAGAGGTATGCATAGAGCACGTTAGACAAGGAAAGTGGATTCTATGTTTATATGTGGAAGCTGTTCGAACGAAATAAAAGCTGGTCAAACCTGTTAGGATTGTCACACCTACCCGCCTTCTCTATATGCCGCCTGCTTGATTGAGCCCAGTCCCATGCCCGCCGAGTAAGGAAGGCAACCCCCTTCCCCATATTCCGCAGGTTGCCCCCGCTGTGCTAAATATTGTTCAACTCGCTCTCCGAGTGTTGATGGATTGGTAAAAGAATAAAGTATATAAGAACTAAAATGTCGGGTC